CAAACCCATGGAAATACCCCTTATATCAAAGATAAATGGACACTACGTAACTTTATTGCATTGGAAAAGACTATAATATGACTATCCTATGGACCACTCTTGTTGAGTCGATTATTTCCGAACAAGGGTTTCTATTCTGTTGGTAATAATGTAACAATTCTGTTCGTAGGAACAAAGAGAAGCAGATTTATTCTATACTCGATAAGTACCAATACGCAATGGGGGAGTTGATCCCATTTTCTATGAGCGAATGAGTCCATACTTATTTATCATTAGAAAGACCTATTCGTAATAATTTGAGTTTATTCATTCTGTCTTTCTTTATGAATTTTTAGAATCTATGGATAAAATAAAGACGATAAAAACCAATATGAATATTATAAAGACAATAAAAAAATTGTTACGTTTCCACCTCAAAGTGAAATATATTATTTAATTCTTTCTTTCATTTAATGCCTATTGGTGTTCCAAGAGTTATATTCAAACTTCCTGGAGATCCAATTTCATCTTGGATTGACATATAGTGCGACTTGTCAGATATATTGGGTCATATGGTATTTCCCCGTTCTCTCCCCCGATCGAGATATCCCCCGTTTCACCCAAGAAAGATAAATTGAATCATCAAAAATTTGGAGCGTGAAGTGCAATTAGATCCATTTTTGAGGGGATTCATATTACTATTATCAATTAGAATAATTCAATTAGAATAATTTATGGTTGGCTTGGTTGGACTAAAAAAATTAAGTATCCAGGCTCCGTTTATAAAAAACCCAATTGGATTGGTAAGATATCTATGATTGCTATTCATATTTTTTCTTTGTAAAGAGATCCTAATTGTCAAGCAAAGTTATCTCAACTCTAATAAATACTTGTATAAAATGAATTAAAAAAAAAAAAAAGAAATACAAAAAGAAATGGTAATGGGAGCATTTGTCCTATATGTACAAATCCAAATCGGGCGGATCTTTACCCGGAGTAGAGCATAAACCTAAAAAGATGAAAAAGACCCATTCAGGAACAAGAAAATACCGTCGCGGTTTGGATTAAATCTCGATGAAAGAATACATCAATGAGAAGTTAATTCGATAAGTTTAATGACCCTTTCTTATAACTTAGAATTTTATAATGGAAAATCTAAAATATAAAAAAGGAGTAAAAACTCGTCTTTATTGAAAAATCGAAGAAAAGCCCTTTCGTTAGAAATAAGAAAGAACCTTTCTAGAAAAAAAGAAAGAGGACTGGAATCTATACATTGATTCACAATTTTTTTGAACCGTATGCATCAAAAGGCGCATGTACGGTTCCTAAGGGATACAATTTTACCCTAATCAACCGACTTTATCGAGAAAGATTACTTTTTTTAGGCCAAGGGATTAATACTACGCTTTCGAATCAACTTATTGGTCTTATGATATATCTCAGTATGGAGGATGAGAACAAAGAGTTGTATTTGTTTGTAAACTCTCCTGGGGGCTGGGTAATACCTGGGATCGCCATTTATGATACTATGCAATTTGTGCGACCAGATATCCATACAGTATGCATAGGATTAGCTGCTTCAATGGGATCTTTTATCCTGGTTGGAGGACAACTTAACAAACGTATAGCATTCCCTCACGCTTGGCGCCAATGAGGTTTTTATTTGAGAGAAAAAAGAAGACTATGCCTTCGCCATATGAATACTAAGTAATAATAGCATGGCACTTCGAATTCGATATGATAAATTTTTGTATTGTTTTTTTTTTCAAAACATTAGATTCTGTATCGAGAGAGTAGTATGAGATAAGGGGTATTTCCGATTTTATCTTATCTATCGGGAGTTCAGTTCAGCGTCACAAACTTTTTTGTTTTCATGCCGGAGAGTTCTTAACAATATTTATGTTATGAAAGAGTACGAAAAAAAAATATTTTTTCCTTATTTGATCGGATTAAAAAGAAACTTTGGGATTGCTGAATCACAGACAAAAAATAAAAAATAAACATATAAAGCAACGGAGCCATCATAGTATTTTTGCACTACTCCGAAAGGAAGGATGGCTATTTTATTATTTACCCATCTGAGTCTGATAGATTCTATTTTTCTCTTTCTTCAATAGAAAGGAGGGGGGGTCAATTTTTTTGTAGAGCCGTATGCACAAAAGATGCCTGTACGGTTGTTCAATTCTATCTTTTTTCTATTCTTTATCTTTCTTTTCTCTTTGCTTTATCATGCGAGATAGGAGAAGCTTTTATTTTGTTATATCATCAGGGTAATGATGCATGAACCTGCTAGTGGTTTTTATATGGCACAAGTAGGCGAATTTGTCGTGGAAGCGGGAGAACTGCTGAAACTGCGTGAAACCCTCACAAGGGTTTATGCAGAAAGAACGGGCAAACCCTTCTGGGTTGTATCCGAAGATATGGAAAGAGATATTTTTATGTCAGCAACAGAAGCCCAAGCTTATGGAATTGTTGATTTTGTAGCGGTTCAAGAAAAATAACATGGATTTCGCGCAAATCTGTGATTTGAGATTTTATCTTCGAATTGAATATTCTGAATATTCTATTAAATAGAAGTAATTCACCATCATTCGGTTAGGATCAATCTAAACCAACCCATCATATTATGTATACGATTCAACATGCCAACTATTAAACAACTTATTAGAAATACAAGACAGCCAATCAGAAATGTCACAAAATCCCCCGCTCTTCGGGGGTGCCCTCAACGTCGAGGAACATGTACTAGGGTGTATGTGCGACTCGTTTTTAGATCATGAGCTGGCACAAAAGCAAGAAAACTACTTTTACAGTATCAATGATCAGTACCGGTGGATGGGATAGGATGGAAAAAGGAACTCCATCCATTATTCAAAAAAAAACTCTACCATATCCCCTATTGTGTATGAAGTTTATGGTTTCCGTTGGTGTAAATCCAATCACCTGAATTTAAGATGATAAGAAATTCTCCATTGGTAACAAATGGTTATCCATTAAGCGGAGGAAATCTTATTTAAAAAGCATAAAACATAAAGATTAGGTAGGCTCCCAATCTGGCAAGAACGGACTAAGAGGGTCAGCTACCCAGCAAATTTTCATAATTAAATACCGTTACTGTATAGATAGATCTGATTGTGAAAGACCTATTACTGGATAATTCATGGGTAGAGCCAAAGCGTGTGAACTATACAAGTTCCCAATAACATCAATTAGTTGATTAAATATTAAATTAAAGTATAAAGTAAAGGCTCCGGTGTATAGAGAAGACCTCACCGTTTAAGAAGTAACCATATAAACGAAGGAACCCACTATTTATTTTTTTATTTCTTTTATTTACTATATTTTTGGTACCTAGGAAAATACAATTTATTATTTCTGTCTTATTTCGCAGTGAAATACCTAAAAAAAAATAAAAAATCGTGGTCGGGAAGGTTAGAGTAGCCAAAGCCATTGGAATTTTGATTTTATACATTGGAAAAATCCGTTTTGTTATTAATAGACTAGGAAGGGGAAAAGAATAACTGAAAGAAAGGCAATCAATTAGTTATTCGTCAAAGTTGCATTTATTCAATGACCAGAATTAAACGGGGATATATAGCTCGGAGACGTAGAACAAAAATTCGTTTATTTGCATCAAGCTTTCGAGGGGCTCATTCAAGGCTTACTAGAACTATTACTCAACAGAAAATAAGAGCTTTAGTTTCGGCTCATCGGGATAGGGATAGGAAAAAGAGAGATTTTCGTCGTTTGTGGATCACTAGGATAAACGCAGTAATTCGCGAAAGGGGAGTATCCTATAGTTATAGTAGATTAATACACGATCTGTACAAGAGACAGTTGCTTCTTAACCGTAAAATACTTGCACAAATAGCTATATCAAATAGAAATTGTCTTTATATGATTTCGAACGAAATCATAAAGGAAGTAGATTGGAAAGAATCCACCAGAATAATTTAAATTGAGTTACCCGGAGAATGAACTCCGGGAAGGTAGAGTATAAATTAGTATGAGAAAATATGCTAAAGTAGTCAAAATGAATGAACACGTTCAATTCAATAAAAACAGATTTATTTTTTTCCGATTCATTTTTTTCTTACGACACGATACTCAAATCTAGATTCACTCAAATCTATATTCTTGTAATTATGATTCAAGTGAAGAAAAAGTAAGCCTATTTATTTCGGGCTTTAAAACCAGTAGTTCTAGCGGTCGACTCGTTTCTTTCAAATTGTTTTTCATTATTGAGAAAAGGTAACAAAGATAAAATACGAGCTTGTTTTATAGCAAGAGTAATTAATCGTTGTTGTTTCAAGGTCAATCTATTCACACGTCTTGATAATATTTTTCCTTGTTCACTAATAAATCGACTAATTAAACTCATGTTTCTATAATCAATTCGATCCCCCGATTGAATCGGGGGCAAACGCCTACGAAAAGATCGCTTGAATTTAAGAAAAGGTCGCTTGGATTTATCCATGGTTTGTTTGTTTAATTTATTCCTTATCCCTAAAATCCTATTTCTTAATTCTAATTCATTTTAAATCCACCCAAAATAGGATTTAAAAAAAATAGGATTTGTTTATTTTCTATTTAAATATGTTATATATAATGTCATTTTTTCCCCTTCCTTGAAAGGGTAAGACACAGGTACTTGGTTCGCTCTATTTCTTTATCTCCCCATGAATCGTATGTTTGTAACAATAGGGACAGAATTTTTTCAATTCAAATCGATTAGGCGTATTGTGCCGGTTCTTTTGAGTAATATATCTGGAAATACCTCTTGATACCTTATCAACACTGTTTCGGACACAACTAGTACATTCCAAAATCACCGTTACTCGGACATCTTTCCCCTTGGCCATGAACCTCCTTTGGATTTTTTATTTACTCAACTCTTCTATTTTCGATTCAAAACGAAGAAAGGATAAAATAGAAATTACTAACTTGAAATCCAATTCTAAAAATCAAAGATTAAAATAAATAAAATAAAGTAATAGTAAAGCAAAGTCATAGTACAATAC